GCCCAGAATTAATTAATCAGTAATGAATATTCATATTAAGTAATGAATAGAGTTCACTACTGCATTTAGTCATTATTACACAATCCAATTCTACTTAATCTGATTTGTGATTTCTTGGAACAACAAATATTGTATGTATTGCGGAGACAGGATTTGAACCCGTGACCTCAAGGTTATGAGCCTTGCGAGCTACCAAACTGCTCTACTCCGCGCTAAAGAATTGGAAAACAATGCACAAAAACGGCTTGTATACCCTCTCTACCATATCTATACAAATAGAATAGTCCATTTATACAGAATGGTAAAGAGGGCTATTCTTCTCTAATTAAGGATCCTATAGATCCATACAAATAGAACAAATATTCTTTACACCTACCAACTTGATCTTGTTGCACCCGGTAATAAACATTCACAAACCATCTGTCGAAGTATGTGTCCGGATAGCCCAAAGTCTCGGTAATTAGCTCTAGGTCTTCCAGTCAAAAAACAACGTCGATGAAGGCGTATAGGGGCACTATTACGTGGGAGAGATTGCAATTTTCCATGAATTTCCCATTTTTCACTCAACGATAACGCTTGGCTTATTTGTTTCTTTGAGGATCGACGAATCAAACGATATTTTTGTTCCAATTTATTCCGCTTTTTTTCCCTCTGGATTACACTTTTTTTTGCCATAATGTTCAGTTCCTATTATTATTCAAAATAATGATACAGCTTGGATCTTAACTCTCAATCAAAAAAAGTAGATTGTTTTTGATACAGAAAAAACAACAAAGAAAAATGAAATTAACCAAACTTTCCGGATGTTGAGGCAATCAAGAAAGCTGCATAAGTGAATATATAACCCACAGAAAAATGAGCTAATCCAACCAATCTTGCTTGCACAATGGAAAGAGCAACCGGCTTATCTCTCCAGCGAATCAAATTAGCCAAAGGTGTGCGTTCATGAGCCCATGCTAAAGTTTCAATCAATTCCTGCCAATAGCCACGCCAAGAAATTAAGAACATAAATCCAGTAGCCCAAACAAGATGTCCAAATAAGAACATCCACGCCCATACTGATAAACTATTCATACCAAAAGGATTATACCCATTGATAAGCTGGGAAGAATTTAGCCATAAATAATCTCTTAACCATCCCATCAAATAAGTGGAGGATTCATTAAATTGTGAAACGTTACCCTGCCATAATGTAATGTGTTTCCAATGCCAATAAAAAGTAACCCATCCAATGGTGTTTAACATCCAAAAAACTGCCAAATAAAACGCGTCCCAAGCAGAAATATCACAAGTTCCCCCTCGTCCGGGTCCATCACAAGGAAAACTGTAACCGAAATCCTTTTTATCCGGCATCAATTTGGAACCGCGTGCGTCTAAGGCACCCTTTACTAAAATCAATGTAGTTGTATGCAAACCTAACGCAATAGCATGATGCACCAAGAAATCTCCGGGACCTATTGTTAAGAACAGTGAATTACTATTTTCGTTAATAGCATTCAACCATCCGGGCAACCATATGCTTCGCCCCGCATTAAAAGCAGGGTCGTTTGGGGAAGATAAGAGTACATCAAATCCATATGCAGTCTTGCCATGAGCGGATTGTATCCATTGGGCAAATATCGGTTCGATCAATATTTGTTTTTCTGGAGTACCAAAAGCAAGCATGACATCATTATGAACATAAAGTCCCAAGGTATGAAATCCCAAGAAAAGGCTAGCCCAACTTAAATGAGATATGATAGCTCCTTTATGGTCTAACATTCTTGCCAATACATTATCTTCATTCTGTTCAGGATTGTAATCTCTAATTAAGAATATAGCTCCATGAGCAAAGGCTCCTGTCATGATGAACCCTGCGATATATTGGTGATGAGTATATAGGGCAGCCTGAGTAGTAAAGTCTTGTGCTATGAACGCATAAGCAGGTAAGGAGTACATATGTTGAGCTACCAAGGAAGTAATAACCCCTAAAGATGCTAAAGCAAGGCCTAATTGAAAATGAAGGGAATTATTAATTGTGTCATAAAGTCCCTTATGTCCACGGCCTAATCGACCTCCCGGAGGAGTGTGTGCTTCTAACAGATCTTTGATACTATGCCCAATTCCAAAATTAGTTCTATACATATGACCAGCAATGAGAAAAATAAATGCAATAGCTAAATGATGATGAGCAATATCGGTCAGCCATAAACTTTGTGTTTGTGGGTGGAATCCCCCAATAAGTGTGAGAATAGCAGTACCCGCTCCTTGGGAAGTACCAAATAGATGACTGCTCGAATCAGGATTTTGGGCATAAAGATTCCACTGACCAGTAAGAAGGGGTCCTAACCCTTGGGGATAAGGCAATACATCTAACAAATTATTCCATCGAACGTATTCTCCCCTAGATCCGGGAATAGCAACATGAACTAAGTGTCCTGTCCAAGCTAACGAACTGACTCCGAAAAGTCCTGACAAATGATGATTGAGACGAGATTCCGCATTTTTGAACCACGAAACG